TGAGTTATAAATCAAAAAAGGATTCTTTTTTACGGAATACAGACAGACTATCTTGTCTAGGTACAAAGACAAACAAGTCCAGATTAAGTTCTTGCTCCTATTTTTATTTTACCCTAACCCAGTCTTAAAAGACTTAATCCCATTGATTGAATTTCATTAGTACTAAGAACTCCCTCTTGTTTAGAATTCAAGAAATCCACAGAAAATGAATAATTGGGATAGGGAATATCGGTTCTTTCGCATTTCTATTCAAAATCAGAAACATGAATCACATTCTATCCAATATTAGACCTTTAAACAGAACCTTGTTCAAAAAAGCAATCTTTATTCTGATAGAATGGATATGCTCTGGGACGGAAGGATTCGAACCTCCGAATAGCGGGACCAAAACCCGTTGCCTTACCACTTGGCCACGCCCCAATTTCTATTGGACACTAATAAAGAATAATATTGTTCTTGGTTGTTCGTCAATTTCAGTCCAAATATCTATAAAATAGATTAGATTTTTTTTAGAATTTTTATACATGTAGGTATAGAATTTACCTGAATTTATTGATCATTACATATAATTCAATTAAGATATTGTATGAAAGTATAATTTCTTCTATTCTCTGTTGAGAATTGGAGGAGTTTTGATTGGGTGGATTCAAAGAAAAAGAAGGATTTTTTTGTCAACCTTACTTTCTTCATTTTTCCTTATATCAATAACTCAATCAAAATGCAATTATCTCCAAGAACAAAATGTCTGTTATGCTTAATATCTTTAGTTTAATCTGTATCTGTCTTAATTCTACTCTTTATTCGAGTAGTCCTTTCTTGGCCAAATTGCCCGAGGCCTATGCTTTTTTGAATCCAATCGTAGATATTATGCCAATCATACCTCTACTCTTTTTTCTCTTAGCCTTTGTTTGGCAAGCTGCTGTAAGTTTTCGATGAGATCTTTAATACTATCGTAGAAAAGTCATGATTTATTCAAGAAAAAAAAAAAAATTCTAACAATTGATAAGATCAGATAAGTCTTACAGTATCAATCCTCGATTCAAAATTGAAATTCGTGGATAGCTGCGATAAATCCGACTCATCCCATTTTCCCATTCGGACCCCTTTCCAGTGAAAGACCTTATCCTATTAGGGTCCCCCACAATATCTAATTGTGGGTATGAAATAAGTTTTTGTTTGGTAATGTAATGAATTTTCATTTCTGAAAATTATTTTCTATTTCTAGAAAGCACTTCATTTCTTGGTGTCAAAACACGATATGTGGTATAAAAATAGAGGATCTATTCTCTTTTTTTTCAAAAAATGATCTTGGAGCTTGTGTAATGCTTACTCTCAAACTCTTCGTTTACACAGTAGTGATATTCTTTGTTTCTCTCTTCATCTTTGGATTCCTATCTAATGATCCAGGACGTAATCCTGGACGTGAAGAATAAAATAAGAAATCAGTTTTCCTTGCTTGATTTTAAAATTTTCTTAGGATTTTTTCTATTCCACGCGTTTAACTAGAAAAAAAGTTTGCAAAATTGGAAAGATAAATCAAATATCAAGTGATCAACGGAAACGGAAAGAGAGGGATTCGAACCCTCGGTACGAAAAACTCGTACAACGGATTAGCAATCCGCCGCTTTAGTCCACTCAGCCATCTCTCCCAATTGAAAAAGATAATTACTATGTTACATTACATATAATCTAAAAATGCGTTCTTTCTCTGTCTTTATTATATAACAATGTACGATTTTTATCAGCAATTCTATTTAGATAAAGTAAGGACGCGAAAGATTCAAAAGATACAAACAATAGAAAGAAAACTAAAGAAGACCTCTTTGATTTTGTTCGAAAGGGCCTTTTTATTTCCATGGCCTGGCCTGGTCAGTACCTAGCCGGGCCTTTTTTTTTGTTTCAACGAATCCTATTTTTTGTTTCGACGAATCCTAAATAAAATGATTTATCTGATTTGAAAACAAAAATGGTTGAACAAAAAAAAAAAAGAAGAAGGACTTTGTGTCATTTCTTATTATTCTTTCTTCTTTTTTGATTGACTTTACTACCTTAGGGGAATCAAAAAAGAAAACTATGAATTCTTACACACAATGCATTTTTATGTTATAATTTCAATGGTTTGTTTTGGCGAGCCCTATCTATCAAAACTCCTCCAGCAAAAGAAAAGAGAGAACTTAGTTATTTAAATAAGGCCCCTTTCTTTTCGGAATCTCATTTTTTCATGATTCTTTTCTGATCCTATCTTGATTACGTCCAATTCCCCTATTCGACAAAATCGACAAAAGGTCCATTTGTATACAATAATCGCATTGTAGCGGGTATAGTTTAGTGGTAAAAGTGTGATTCGTTCTATTAACCCCCTTAATAGTTAAGGGGTCTTTCGGTTTGATTCATATTCCGATCAAAAACTTTATTTCTTAAAAGGATTTAATCCTTTACCTCTCAATGACAGATTCGAGGAACAATATACATTATCGTGATTTGTACCCAAGGTTACTTA